ATCCTTCGAGAAAAAGATTCATTCTCCTCATAAAAAAGAGGAGGTAGAACCAATAAGGATTTCTTTTTCGATTCATCTCTGGAGTTGAATACCTCATTCAAGAATTTTTTTTGATCCAACCCGTAGGAATCAATAGAAAAGGCAAATCCCCTATGATACACCAGATCCGGCTCGGTTATTGATAGAGTGAATAGATCCGCCATTTCTGGGAATCTCTCTTCTGATTCAAAAAAATCGTGGCGTAACGCGTATCCCCCTTTGTTCCGGTCATGGAATAGATGAAAGAAATAAAAAAATGGATTTTTGTTCAAGAATGAAATCTTATTGGAACTGTCCATATCCGGTTCATCCTTTGGAACCAGATCCGGGATGTGATATGGTTCCGAAGGATGAATTGAGACGGTATTTTGTAAATACGTAATTATCTTGAATATATCAACCATTTCTTTATTTTCCGCTCGCCTGGAAGGGACAAAAGAAACATCTTGTTTTTTCTTCAACAATTTCTGATCTCTAGTGGACCTCTCAGTAGGATTCGAACCCAGATGAAGTTCTGACCATCTGTCAGAGAAAAAAGAACGAATTGATCTTGTAGGATTCCCAAGAAATTCTTCGATTTCTTCCGGAAGCAGATGATTATTCATCCGCTTCTCAGGTTCCGTGAATAGCCAGGACATGGAGGAAGATCCAAAAAGGCATTTCGGGAATCGATCTGATTCTATCTCTGTTCGTTCCATTTGAAGAAAGGAAGGATCCCAAAGAATCGATCTCTCTTTTAGTTGCTGAATCTCTGTTTGATCGATCAATGTGTGATATTCTGAATCCTCATTTCTAACGGAATCGAAATGATCTCTGGATTGATCAGAAGAAGATCCTTTCCATTGGCTAGAATCCGTTACTTGAACGAAAATAGATCTTGTGGAATCATATTGAATATTTGACAATACATTCCGTACCTTGCTAAAAAACCGATCCTTGTTTACCAACCACACATTGTCTAACCAAATCCAATTCTCTCTCGAGACGTTCCTCAAAAAATCCGATTCGTGCTGATTCTTCCCCCAACTAACCAAGAGATCTTGGCGGAATTGCCACATATGAAATTGAGCACAATTTTGCAAAGAAATACCCCACTTGTTTCTCGAGAAGAGATGGGAAACATGCTCAATATCATTGGATTGCATAGTTGCCCCAGCTCCTTGTTGTTTGAAGAAACTCTCCCCCTCAATTGGTCTTTTTTCACGAAAAGCAGACATGAGATAAGAAATCAAGTCTTTCCCTAAGATTTCGAATAGCTGTCCCGAATTCAAGTTGATTATGTTTCGTTTCTTCCTCGGAGAAAGACGATCAAACAATTCCCAATCATGGTCCTTGCGGATCGGATCATCCGTATAGGATAAAAAATGAAACTCCAGATATTTGCTATCTTTCTCTTTGAATGAGATCTCAATTCCAGCTACGGTTTCATTAGATATCTGACAACTAGAATCCCTCTTTTTTCCGATCCGGTTCCTCCACCACCGCGAACCCCGGTTAGATTCAGGCATGATACACTTTTTCTTTATTGGGAGAACCCAAGTACTCTCTTGCGGATCCATGAAACAACTCTCAGAAATCTTTTTCCCTTTTGGAAGATACAGGAGCGAAACAATCAACCTATTTCTATTGGAAGACCAAAAAGATTCTTCCAATGTCTCATTTCTGGGTCCAATGGAATTCATAGGTATAGGAAGAAGCCCCATCAAATAGAGATTTTTTCTTTCGACCATCTTTCGATTGTTAATACGAGATATAAGGACCACTACTACAAGCAGTACTACACCTTTGATCGTGAAATATCGATTGCTTGTTGCACCCTGTGAAAGTAGGATACTCCAAATTCGGGGGTCAAAGAGTTTCATAAAACGTTCTTGGTGGAAAAAAATGTGAGTGAAAGATCCCACTGAATAGAATTTTATCCATGAATCTAAGAAATAGTGAGAATTCTTGATCTCTCTCAATTCGAAGATCCAGGATTTTAATTGATGTCGTTTCATTGATTCCTCCTAAAGATTTCATTTCAATTGGAATTTGGTTATTCACGATGTACGATGATCTCTGTTAAGCATCCATGGCTGAATGGTTAAAGCGCCCAACTCATAATTGGCAAATTCGTAGGTTCAATTCCTGCTGGATGCACGCCAATGGGAACATTCAATAAGTCTATTGGAATTGGCTCTGTATCAATGGAATCTCATCATCCATACATAACGAATTGGTATGGTATATTCATACCATAACATATGAACAGTAAGAACTAGAATTCTTATCGATACTGGAACTCATAGGGAATAAAATGGATTTATGGATGGAATCAAATATGCAGTATTTACAGAAAAAAGTATTCGGTTATTGGGGAACAATCAATATACTTCTAATGTCGAATCGGGATCAACTAGGACAGAAATAAAGCATTGGGTCGAACTCTTCTTTGGTGTCAAGGTAATAGCTATGAATAGTC